TGCACTATCGATTCTCTAGCAACCTATTTGGAATATTGATTCATCTTCCCATCCTCTTCTTTCTATCTCCGTAGTCAGTCTGGCTGCATACTCCAAGTTCTGTGGCAAGCTGACGGATTCTGCTAATTCGGGAACTGATTCGGTAAAGAGAAAGAACTATGCTAGTAGCCCCTAAGAGACTGATAGATCTATGCACGAGCCGCTTTTTCTCTTATATAAGCTATAAAAAGTTCGCTTGTGCTGCTTCCTGAGTTAAAGATCAATATTTGACAACTATACCCAGCTCCAGGCCACCCTTAATAGCCGAATTAGCATCGATTGAATCACAAATTTACGTAGTAACTTAGATTTAGATAGATCGAAAAAGCTGTGAATAGGGCTTCAGTTCTTATTTTCCCAAGGTAGTTCAGTGGGCAGGCAACTCAATACAATAGGTAGCTCAAGCCGATAAAGAAGCTCAAACCAGGCTCAAGGGAAAGAGATGAATGGATAAGAACAAGCCCAGGCGCCATTCTCAAGTCTTATTAGGATTATGCTTGAACTCTTGTTCTCAAGGTAGCTACTGACTCTTGGAAAGGTATCGAAGTCACTAACCGGTATTATCCATTGGAATATGTTTCAGAACCTGGCACAGCCACTCGTGCAACGGGTGTAACAAACGTTGCCAACAGATAGGCTAAAAAGGGGTTAGCCCTAGTTGATTCTGCACTCCCTACCTTAAGAGGGGCATAGCGCTTGCTAAAGGAATGCTTACCGAGAAGCTTCCCTGGTCACGAGCGAAGGGGTAAAATAAATATACTAAAAAGCACAGACTGCATACGAGATAAAGATCTTATTTGCTGGAACTGGAAAGAAAGATCCTCTTTGCGGAATCAAAGAGAAGAGCTTTGAGCCGGGTGTGGGACACTCTTGCATATGAGTGCAAGTAAGCAGATCCAAGGTGTATTTAGTCTGAGTCAAGACTAGAGCAGTCGATGTACGTTTGGCTTCGATTCCCAAGCAAGAAGAAGAAATGAAGATCACCAAGATCTTTCATGGAGAAGTGCGTACCCAGTCGCTGAATGAAAGAAAGGGGTCTCGGTATTCGTTTTGGCTTCCGCTCTAGCAAAGGAACAAGATCTGGATTTTACTAGGGCGAGCGCAGTTTACTATGAGAGTGGAGATATTTAAGCGAGCTAATAGCGAGTGGACTTTGCCCCTCTTTTTCTTTAGACTTGCAGTAAAGGTGAACAAGGTTACTCAGCTTGCACTTGAGCTTGAAGCCTTTTTTGAATCCTAAAGTAGCATTCAAAATCCCCAAGCTACAAGAAAGCCGAGACTACAACCGCTACTTGCCCAATAGTACAGCGCCTTCCTCCCTGACTTGACTTTCCTAGCTACCAAGCCCCTCTTCAAACCCTTGCCAGAAGGACGAAAGGAAAGATTCTCTGTGATACCGCTCGAATAACGATAATCGGAGTGAAAGCCTTAAAGAGAAAGCTTTAGCAACGGTAGGAGTTACTACTTACGCCAGCACCTGACGAGCTTACCAGAACCTTATCCCGCAACAAGAATAGTTTGACTTGGACAAGTTCATGATATGAAGAGCCTTTAGATGAAGAACGCCCTACTAATACAAGTCAAGGAGAGGAAAGGACTCAAGATCCCCGAGACAACAACGGGCGAAGGTACTACATATAAGCCTTCAATCCCAACCTTATTTGAAATCCCCACTGTTCTCGGGCGATAGAGGATTCCCCTTGTTTTCGGGGCAGAGGGCAACCCAAGCTGAACTTATCTTTCGGTTAGAGAAAGACTGTCTCTGTTTGAGACGCCCTATCCATTCTGTTTCCGATATGCGCTTCCCTTAAGGTAAACAAGATTCGAAACCAGATCCGCCGCCCTAGTTAGTGTAGTCGTTGAGAGGGAGTACCCGCCCTATTAAGTACGTCTAAGAAAGGAGATAGATAGTAGGTATGTCCTGGAAGCAAAATAGCTTCTTTTTAAGTATGTCATCGTAGCAAGATAGGCAGGCTAGCCAATTATAGGCACCCATCACTAGGAAGATAGAGAATCTTTCTTTCACTACAGTCCGAGGGGATTATATCCCTAAAGGCTTTCTAAAAAGGGTAGCGAACGAGCTGGCTGGTGCTGTTAGCCATGGGCTGGTGTGTCTATGCAAAAGAAGAAGAAGCTACCTATGGGCGGTTGCTGCTCTCGGGATAGGGAGTTTGAGTCAGCGAAGTCAGTCGGTTAACAGAAGTATAGAATTCTGAGCTAGGCGATCATTGTGCTATTGGTGTCCGGCATTGCCCTGGGAGAATAGAGAATCTGAGCTCTCGTTCCAAGCTGTGGCCAGTGTGGATGGTAGCATAAAAGAATCCCCTAAAATCATCCTCTCAGAAGCAAGTGGCAGAAGCTAAAGAGAAGCCGGTGAAACGGTATTGAAGAATTGAAGCTAGTAGCTCTAGGTCCTGCCGGTGTGAAGCATGAAAGAAGATCTCGGGCTCATACAGCTCTCGGAATGTCTTGAAAAACACTCTTTACAGCTAGCGAACCTTAAAAAGGAATCAAAGGAATCTCTACCTTACTATCCAACTCCTGTAACCGTAGTTTAGTTTTTCTTGCTGCATTCGATCCCCAAGGCTCATAAGGCGCCTGAACCCGCCAAGACTCTCCGCGGATGCTATCTGGCCAAGGGCATGAACCTATGCCTAAACATTGGAACACCCGACACAACCACATCATCTCTCGACTGTCAGGAAAGAGAAGCCTTCACTTCAGCCCTGAAAGAGGCTGCGATAGCTATGGTTCGATGCCTTGAAAGACGCTGCGATAGCTACGCTGACACAACCTTCCGTTTTTTTATTGATTGACTTGTCGACCCACTCATATAGTACTCCTCCCTGGCCTAAGCTATACTGCTCTACTGCTTCTTTTGGGACTGTGTCTAGCCTGTCGAACTTATTCCTCTCACCTACCTTTGGGTTGTGTCGGTCGGGAGGGCCTAGCGGGAGGAGCAGATGAGTAAACAAAGAATACAAGCAGCAGGAGCTGAGGTACTTTGTTTGATGCTGACTCAACACATGAACTTAGGCCTTGCAGCAGAAAGTCCTTTGCATTGGCTTATCGAGATACAGCTTTGGAAAGCAATGTTGAGAAAGATGTGAACTTCTAGTTTATAGTTTAAGGGGGCACGCTTCTTTGTTAGCTGCTTCTGTGTGATTGATAAACGACCCCCGTATTGTATTTTTGTTCGGCAGACCAAAAAGCCCTTGTCACAAGCTGGATTCGAACTAGCACACCACTTGTTGTTGGAAAAAATGCACTTTGTACCTATGAGAATTCCCGGCATCAAAGCACAAGAAAGAAGCTTCTAGCTCAAGAGATAGCTATTGGCAATCTTCTAGCTCTTTCAGCTTTGTAGTGTTATAACGTGGCTAAGGTGTCACTACTTTATCTACTTGGGTGTCTACTACGGGTCATCTAGGTCTAGGCTAGAGCAATCTATTCTAGATTGAAAGAATTACATAAATAAGAAACCTTTGCCTAGTGAAGTCAGTAGTGATGCGCGGGTTTAGTTACCTTGGGCACGAACGAATAGTCTTTTTTGACCAGGCAGGAGTAGCATAGCCTTCAATGCCAAGCAGGAACCAAGCTGGCCAATAACCTTTGCTAACCAATAAAGAGGCCAAGGCTAACCAAGTAGGAAATCAAAGCTAGTATAGTAGGTCGAAGCTCGAGTTAATGCATCAGTGAAAGTACGATCGGTCCCATAGCAGCAACCGAAGCAATGTACCGGGTTTCCTTCACTCTTTTATAGAATATTCCACCCAAATCTCGAGCAACTGACCACGTGAGAATACCGCCAAGCGCCACCCATTGATGACACACCAGATCCAGAAGTAATAAGTATATACCAGACACGAGTTAGCACTGCGTTTTGGTGCCACTTATTAGCTGGGTCTCGTATTATCTTGTCACCCCGTGGACCGAAACGAGCCAATGCACCATAAGAGCAGCGTAGTGAAACCCTATAATGAATGAATAGTGAGAGTGAAGAAAAGCGGCAGTCGCCCCAATTGATACTTCAGTTACGTCTCGTATTTTTGGTATGATCGGTCTCTGAAAGCTTGCCAAAAGAGAAAGGTAGTTGGCTTATTGGCCAAGCGTCTTTCTGCTACCTTGAGCTGTTCACTCGTAAACTACTAGGTCCAGTCGTTACACGCCTTCTTTTAAGCCCGGGCAGGCACCTTTAAGCCCTCCGGCACCCAAGAAGGTTTTGACCAGTCACTACGCGTCCCGTCCGTGCAGCATGTGGGGTAACGGAAACCTGTATTGAATAAGAGAACCGATCATTACTCTAGCCGCTGCATCAGTGAGAGTATCATTTTCGTTGATTAGATTGGTACGGTCGATCCCTAGAATACCACAGTCCTGGAAAGCTTGCTGATGGGTTTAAGAAAGGGTCCCACACCAGCTTCCTTTCTAGGTCGCTCGTCTTTCTTTTCCTTCTTCGTTCCAATGGCAGCTCTTTTAGCCGAGTTTAGGCTTGAATGTAACGTAACCGGGTTACACAGAGGCTAAATAAGTAGGTTTAAGAACGAAATGTCATCTTAAGAACGAAATACCACCATATAAGTATTAATGCCACTTTCTACTAGAATATGATCTAACGAAATGGGATAGAGTATATTCAAGAAATTGGTATCTATAGGGAAGTTGTGCTGTTTCCGGATCATATATCTACTTCTGGGCTAATACTGCTGTTTCTGGTTTCCGGCCACAAGAAGACAGGCAGAGTGGCGGGGCAATGGTACCAGACGTTAAGGAGAGAGAAGTGAGTTGGTCTCGATGAGAGCCCAGGCGAGTCTCGTGTGTGATAGTCTAACCCGGATGAAGGATATAGTTCCCCTCCTGGTCTGTATTAGGGTTCCAAACCAGCCCTCTCCCTTAAAGCCCCAGAGCTCTAGGTCTACTTCTACCTAGATACATACAGCTTGCTTTACCACCATTCAGAGCCTTTTCTGATAGAGGGAAGTGAGAAAGAATTTTCTTTTCGGATCGCCTAATTCAATAGCTCAAAAAAAATAGGTGGAGTTCGCCCTTTAAAGCATAGTTAAGTGTTGGGGGGGTTGTTCAGCGAACGGGAAGCAAAGTATCCATACCAACATTGAAGGCTTCGAAGCTATCCAGAAGATATCCTTAATCTATAGGGTGCTAGCGCTTGACTAATAGAATAGAAAGTATAGGCTCTTCTTCTGTTTTTTTTACGAATCTAACTAATCTATACTACTACTAACTATAGTCAGACTAGGTCTTCTAGAGTGAACTAGCATAGTAGAGTTTCTATATTTTGTGCTACTAGAACCATAAGCCGCACTATACTATACTTTACTGAATTGCCCGAAGGGGGCATGCTGCAAAAGCGTAGGTGAGTGATAAGCGTAGGGGGCGTGCCCGAAGGGCAGCGGCAGCAGTGTGGTTCCAGGTGCCCGTCGCTAGATTGAGATCTGCAGGGCGGCGGGGACTTCGACCGCCTTGTATCAGGTGAAGAGAAGGGGGTGGTAGGCTTAGTAGGGCTCGAACCTACAATATAACCGTTATGAGCGGTACGTTTCAACCAATTAAACTATAAGCCCCTACGGATCTCTACATGCAATTCGCTCGCTTCGGGAAGAGCGGACGGAAAGAGGAGGCCTTTGCTCTATCTGCTTCTTCCTCTTCCCAGGAATGAACAATTGGATAAAAAAAAAGGAATTTTTTTATTATTGTTTATAGAATATTTATATTATATATATATTATTATTAATAAAATTCTAAAAATAGAATTAAGTTCTATTAGCCCTTTCGCGACTCAAACTGCCGGTACGCTTTCCGGCTCGCAATGGCTCAAACGGGCGGGGGCTCTCTATTTGCTTGCAATGCCGGTTCTTCGCCTTTAGTTAGAAGTAGAAGTAGAGGGCGCCATTTGCCCCACACTTCATAAAAAGTAGAAGTGAGAAAGAAAAACTTGGTTACGGGAACGGCCGACTACTTTAGTATAGCTACACCTATAAAAGGTTTTTCCTACCCCTTCTCCTTTCTGTCAATGTTGCCAATTCCCAGAATACTAATGTACCCTCGTGTATACAGCTGTCCAACTACTTTCTTCCTCCGACTTATTTAGTAACTTCCGGCTTCCCCACTTCCGCATCTGTCGTATTCGGGAGAGCTTGCTTCGTAGCGGAGCATTTAGCAATGCCAGCAGCCTGGTGAGGGCTGGCTGTCTGGGGACAGGTTAAGGCAGGGCCTGCTGGGCTTGCTTCTCATGAGACTGGGTGAAGGAAAGGACGACTATTGATGCCTTGAACTCGACTCCTCTAGAGAGTCCTCCTTCCAAGGGGCTATGCTCTGTCCTAACCATTCTTTGCAAAAAGCCCTAAAAGCAGTAAGTAATAGAAGATTTATTCAAATGCCGGAATAAGAGTCAAATACCTTTGACTCCAACTATGCCCCTATTAGTAAAGCTTGAAAGCCATCATTGATTTTGACTAGATAAGAGTGGCTTCGCTCCTAACTCAACTATGCCCAGATAATCTACTAAAGAACTTCATTCGTTGGCCGAAGCCGGCTCACTTCATTCTGAAACTCCTCTTTCTATACTTAATCAGAAGAACTAGAACTCTTTTCTTTACACTTTGTCCTAGAAGCCCGGGACTAGCAACCAATAAGAGAAGAGGACCCTAGCAACAATAGCAAGAGCAGCAAGAGCAGCCCTGCCTGCGAGTAGAAGAACAAGGATACTAGCATCCGTAGAAGGAGCAGGGTACATTTCCAAGAGGGGGCAAAGCCACTCAAACGAATGTGAGAGGGGTCAGAAGTAGCGACAAGTTAATCAAAAGCAGCAAGCTTGTTCCGTATACTTTCGTGAATAAGGCTAAAATGAAAGGAATGTCGGTACGGATTAAAGCAAGAATCCCGATGACAAGTCTCTGCCTGCAGACTAACACTCTGGAGGCGGACTGTGCAGCTGTACAGCAACTAGGACTTTGCTTGTATCGCTAAATAATAGCCTTTATACCCAGTTAACAACCCTGTAGTATCACAAGACTCTTCTAAGTTCACTCAATAGTCTATTTGGCTAGTTTATTTGCACATATATAAGTCATATATAAGCCAAGACCATAAGCTAGTTACATAGCGTGTATGGCTACTCCGGTTGTTGCTAGCAAGACTCTATACTGAATAGCAGTACTTGCTAATTGATTATGACGTGTATTAGCTTGCATAAAGATAGTTTACTTAGAATAGAAGTCTGGCATATCTCCTGCGGTTAGCTGGATAGAAAGGGTTACGAAGTAACGGGAAAGAGGTTATTTAACGAAAGGGCCTATGGAGTGCTCTTTTTCAAGATAGATCGGATTGCTTGCGGGGGAAGCTATTAGAGAAAGAAAGCATAAACTCACATTATTCACACTAGTATTCTTATTTAATTGAAATAGTACAGTTGCTGTAATGCTGTCACTTGCGTAGAGGTCCCGGAGAGGCAGTTTTGTCGGGATTAACTAAGACTAGGGAAGTTTACTACCTTAATGCAAGCACTCTCGGCTAAACGAGAATACAAACAAGAGATATGCTATTTAGCGAGGGAATTTCTGTAGCATCAACCTCCGAGCTGCTGACGTGGCGAGAGGGGGCAGTCATTAATGAGAAAGAGGCGATAAGAACTTTTGTCATTAATGACATTTCGAAATATCTGGATCTCTTTGAAAAAGAAAGAATCTCCGAGTTTCCTAAGGCAAAGGCGGAAATAGGAACAAATAGCTTTATGGAGCTTTTGCGGAAAGAGCTTGTTAAGGACTACGGGCTCGAGAACCCAGCTCTTTCTTCCCTTACAACCGTAAAAGAGATTCATACTATTCTAAAAAAGGACCTCGCTTTCTTGGACAACGAGTCCCCGGATATGAAGAATAATGTAATTTATGACAATATAGGACTCCTTCTGAGGAATCACTGCTAACCCCTGACCGAAAATAGAAGCAATTCCAAAACCTTTCTTTTTTAGGTATGCCGCCCCGCGAGCAAGGAGTGCCACGCACGCGCGGAGCGAAAACAAAGCAAGGGGAATTCTTCTATTTTTTGGGGGGGAAATCCTTTGATTGTGTATTGAATATAGATCCATGTCTTTCTTGTTCCACTAGCTAGGACCAAAATCTCACATGTCCGTTTCGTTATTACAACCTTCTTTTTTGATGTCAAAGACCAGAAGCTACGCGAAAATTCTCATTGGATCTCGGTTGTTCTTAACAGCGATGGCTATTCATTTAAGTCTTCGGGTAGCACCACTAGATCTTCAACAAGGTGGAAATTCTCGTATTCCGTATGTACATGTTCCTGCGGCTCGGATGAGTATTATTGTTTATATCGCTACGGCTATAAACACTTTCTTGTTCCTATTAACAAAACATCCCCTTTTTCTTCGCTCTTCCGGAACCGGTACAGAAATGGGTGCTTTTTCTACGTTGTTTACCTTAGTTACTGGGGGGTTTCGGGGAAGACCTATGTGGGGCACCTTTCGGGTGTGGGATGCTCGTTTAACTTCTGTATTCATCTCGTTCCTTATTTACCTGGGTGCACTGCGTTTTCAAAAGCTTTCTGTCGAACCGGCTCCTATTTCAATCCGTGTTGGACCGATCGATATACCAATAATCAAGTCTTCGGTCAACTGGTGGAATACATCGCATCAACCTGGGAGCATTAGCCGATCTGGTACATCAATACATGTTCCTATGCCCATTCCAATCTTGTCTAACTTTGCTAACTCCCCCTTCTCAACCCGTATCTTGTTCGTTCTGGAAACACGTCTTCCTATTCCATCTTTTCTCGAATCTTCTTTAACGGAAGAAATAGAAGCTCGAGAAGGAATACCAAAACCTAGTTCACTCGCTGAGTCTCTTTGCATCCATGGCTGAATGGTTAAAGCGCCCAACTCATAATTGGCAAATTCGTAGTAGGTTCGATTCCTGCTGGACGCACTTGGAACGTTCAGTTCAATCGCTGCTCACGGAATTTAGACATATAGCTCCCCCTTATAGCTTATGGGGTACTTCACTCGCTAGAAAAAGAAAAAGGATAGATGACCGAAAATCCCGCCTAGAGATCGCAACTATAGTCAGAGTAGGAGTTCCCATCCACCATCTCCGTCGAGGCCTCGTTTTACCTGCCAATTACGGTGGATCCGTCGGATTGAAACCTCCATTATATTCGGCAACTAAGGACGAGATTACTATTGCATTGGCTTTGATGTCCCGAATGTTCTCGGTCGCCTTGACCGGGCTCTTCACCGTATAACTTTTCCCCGTTCAGCTGGAGCACAGCTATACTTTCATCGCTTTCACTAGAACCAGAGTCATAGGGGCACTTTTTTTTCCTTCCTTAATAAAAGTCCAGGGATGACCAGCAGATGATAGCAAGGCTAAACAGATTCGAGATTCTCGACCAGATGAGCGAACAGGGCAAGCACGTACTACCAGAAAAATAGACCTCAGGGCGAGATAAAGGTGAGGGCCGAATAAGGCATTGACTTGAAGGGGACTTACCTGTAAGTGATATCTAGTAAACTACCTTATGTGTGATGCAAGGTTTTCTTACTCTGTGTCGGTCGTTGTAGTTGATATTGATTCGATAGGCCTCTTGTATTAGAAAAGACTTCATTCTTCCACTTTCTCGTGCTACTTAACTCACAGTAGTGCACTCAATAGCCTAAGAGTGGCTTCAAAGCTGAGAAGAGAGGAGACATAGTGGTCACCCCCGAACCGGCCGGATCCCACGAGTGAATCGAAAGTTTGATTTCGCCTTAATGTTTCTTAGGGTTGAAAGAGAAAAATGAGATGTCCGAAACCAGCATTGAGTGAAGTTCCTTCCTCTATAGCAGCTGATTCCAAGCAATGAAATTACCTCCTTAATAGCTTCTTTGGGCAGCTAGTCTTTCCTCTGCTACATCCGCTGATCAGGATAGAAGGTCACGTGAATTCCAACT